TCGAATTAGATCGACGATCTAGCACTGATGGAATTTCTATTCTGTTTACTGAATCACATGAAATTTTATCCAACTCCATATTTGGAATGAAATGTATGAACTACGTTTGAACGGAGGAATAAAGAGAATTTTCTACTTAAATTGGAAGTTGCAACAGATCAAAATGGAAAGGAATTGATAAAACAGTCCTAGAAACAGAATTCTGTCACTTAGACTTATTAAAGTTAAAGTCATAAGGTTTTGTATATAATAGCAAAACAAAAAGGATTTCAATTATACCATTATTATGATATTACATATTCGAATTTGAGAAAAATAAAAGGATTCGGTATTTGGGAGATAAATACAAAGACAGAAAAATCAGAAACAACATAGGATCCATTTTTTTAGCACTTAACCGTCTTTATGTTAGAGATTTCGTTATTCAAAAAAAAACGATTCGCAGAGAAGAGAAATATTTCTACTTTACTGATTTTTGAATAGAATATGATTTGAAGTGTATAAGAAGGGTTGCACTTATTAAACACGTATGCGGATAGCTATAATATCCGACTTCTCTTTTATTGCTGGTTCTATTCGGGACAGTCCGGGTCGTGTTCTATCAAAAGAGAATTTCTATTTAATGCAAAATTGAAGTGAAGTAGGATAATTTTATGATAATTACCTATAGACAATATATCTAAATAATAGATATCTGTGTAACAATTTATGTTCTGGGGTTTACATATACTGATATGTTTTGTTATAATTGAAATTGAGAAGGATTTTTTGATTGAAAAAATAAATACTGATTAGTTCTGTCTCAATTTGTATTTTCTTATGTCATTAGGAAAACACAATTTGCGATTCAAATCCCAGAATCGTCATTAATTCGAACTAAGCAGTCAATAGTTAATGGTTCAAGTTTGTCGGCTGAAAATCCACATTTGATTTCTCAATAGAAAAGCCAGAGAATGTTTTTAGCATTGTGGATTTTCCAATACTATACAATCAATCGAAGGGATGGATAAAATCCAAAAAGGGTGTTTCTTTTAGGAAAAGGATTAAGGAAAACAGGAGTCAAAATCCAAATACAATAAAACTTCAGCAATCTGGGAAAATTTTCATCTATTTTGTATTATTTTGGCGGCATGGCCGAGTGGTAAGGCGGGGGACTGCAAATCCTTTTTCCCCAGTTCAAATCCGGGTGTCGCCTGATCAACAAAAAAACTCGAAATCTCTTCTTCTCTTCGGTTCCGCTTATAGAACTTGCAGAATTCTTCCCCGTTAGAAGCAGAGGAAACAGACTGTTAATGCTTTGTTGATTCTAAGCATGTGGTCTGAGGGTTTTCTAAACAAAAAAGAGTGTGAATGCTCGTTCGCATCTAGGATTCAAGGAAATATTCGAATCTACTGGTAGAGGGTCTATCAAGACTTCACGATTCCCTTCTATTACTAAGGGAGTGTCTAATGACTGGATCTTGAATCAGATTGTAGAGCCTGAATAGGAAATCTGATTCAATTAAGAGTTTTGGAAGGAGGTGCAATATACGACGGACTCGCGAGAATCTCCGAGTGCTCAGGTATCCAACCAATATTAGATTGGATTGATAATTGACTTTTATAGAAAAAGGGGCAAACAGAAAGAATTTCTTTGCGGCAACCCCTAGACAAGCCCCCTCTTTCAGAGCGATAATGGGGAAGGGGGGTACCGGATCAAATGGGGAAATAGAGGTCTGTAATAGATAGAGATTTCTGGTTTTTCGTGATTTCTCCCTTGTCTGTTTTTACTTACTAAGGTCAACAAAACAAAAAAAGAATAGGCCTTATTATTCTTATTCCTACATTTTCCCATTCCCTTCGGATCTTACTACGTATTTTGCTTGTGTTTAATCTTTCCCGATTCGAAATCATAATCGATTTATTGGATTGGTTTCTCGATAGTGTTCGGTCAGAATCCCTTTTTGACTCTGCGCCATGGATTCCACTATTATTAGGGAGGAATAATGGAAAAATTCCTTCGTATTTATAGAGATAGGGGACATAATTCACATGGATATAGTAAGTCTCGCTTGGGCTGCTTTAATGGTAGTCTTTACATTTTCCCTTTCACTCGTAGTGTGGGGAAGAAGTGGGCTCTAGAAGTACTACTAATTGAGTTGAGGAATCAAACCGTATCAATCGTTTTATAGATCGTTCTGCAACGCGTTTTGAACTATTTAAAATCAAAATCTCTGAATTTCGAATCCCATTGGACTCCAATGGAGTTATCTATGATATGAATCATACTCTTTCTCTCAAAGAGATATTTCAGTGATTCCCGTGTTTGTATTTCGAAAAGAAAGGGATTCCGATGATTGGAAATTTCTTCTAACCTAAAATTCTTCCGAAATTTTCTATTTCAATCAATGGAATGAGCTCTTACTATCTTTATAGATAGATACTGAGAAAGACTAGACTTTTTTTTATTTCTTTCCCTCTTTATTGTTCAAAGAAGAAGACGTTTTGTTAAGTGTATACG